TTTAATTTTATCTTGCAAAAAAAAATATGGATCGTTATCTTAATATTAATTGTTTAAGGAATTAATTTTTTTAAAAAGTATTTTTTTTGCGAAAATCCGGTATTTTTTTGCGAAAATCCGGTATTTTTTTGCGAAAATCCGGTATTTTTTTGCGAAAATCCGGTATTTTTTTGCGAAAATCCGGTATTTTTTTGCGAAAATCCGGTATTTTTTTGCGAAAATCCGGTATTTTTTTGCGAAAATCCGGTATTTTTTTGCGAAAATCCGGTATTTTTTTGCGAAAATCCGGTATTTTTTTGCGAAAATCCGGTATTTTTTTGCGAAAATCCGGTATTTTTTTGCGAAAATCCAGTATTTTTTGAAGAATTAATAATTTTTTTTTTTTTTAGACTATATTTTAATTTAAGCTCTTTATTTTCTATAATAAAATATTTTATTTATAATAAGCAATATACTAAAATATCATTATACTACACAAAAAAATAGATAATTAATGTAATTATTTATTTTAATTTAAAATAAATATTTAATAATATATTATTATATATATATATATATGTATTTTATTTAACTAAATTAACTTAAAAATTTATATTTATTAAATATTTAATTATGTTTATAATACCTAATTAAATATTTATTATATAATATTAAATTAATCTAATATATATATATATATACATATGTGTACGTGTATAATTAACCATAAATATTTTAATCTTTTATTTTAGACTAATAATTTAATATAAATAATAATATTTTTATATTAATTAGTTTAATGTTTATTATATAATAAATAAATATATTATAGTATTCCACATAATTTTTTAAGATTTATTAAAAATATTAAACATTTAATTGGTATCATTAAACTTAATAAAATATTTAATATAAATGAAAACTACCTCACAAGTTATATTAAAAATTGAACTTTTTTATAAAATTGATTATTGTAATATATTTAATTTAAATATAAAATAATCAAAATAAATAATTGTTAAAAAGAACGATATAAATAATATTTCTATTTAAATATAAGTTTTATTTAAAATAAATAATTTAAATGAATTTAATTTAAAGGTTGATATATAAAAATTTAATTCGATTTATATTTATTTAATTTTAATAATGATCAATTCATTTTTATTTATTATATTGATTGTACAATAAATTTTTATTAATGTATAATAGCTTATATATTCATATTTATTTAAATATACTATTTATAATTAAAAAAAAAATTTATTTGAAAAATAAAGTTTATTTTATTTAGAGTTTATTTATGTTGTAATTATGATTTAAATTAGCTTGTTACTTTGGGGGAGGTAAATTGTATATTATTATTAAAATATTTTAATTAATTATTATTCTTAATAGTAAATGTTTATTTGAAAAATAAAGTTTATTTTATTTAGAGTTTATTTATGTTGTAATTATGATTTAAATTAGCTTGTTTACTTTGGGGGAGGTAAATTATTTAAAAGCGGACCGGAGAGTCATTTGACCCACTATTATGATTTTTTTATAAAAGAAAGGTTTATTTGAAAAATAAAGTTTATTTTATTTAGAGTTTATTTATGTTGTAATTATGATTTAAATTAGCTTGTTTACTTTGGGGGAGGTAAAGTTTATTTATGTTGTAATTATGATTTAAATTAGCTTGTAATTAGCTTGTTTACTTTGGGGGAGGTAAATTATTTAAAAGCGGACCGGAGAGTCATTTGACCCACTATTATGATTTTTTTATAAAAGAAAGGTTTATTTGGAAAATAAAGTTTATTTTATTTAGAGTTTATTTATGTTGTAATTATGATTTAAATTAGCTTGTTTACTTTGGGGGAGGTAAATTATTTAAAAGCGGACCGGAGAGTCATTTGACCCACTATTATGATTTTTTTTATAAAAGAAAGGTTTATTTGGAAAATAAAGTTTATTTTATTTAGAGTTTATTTATGTTGTAATTATGATTTAAATTAGCTTGTTTACTTTGGGGGAGGTAAATTATTTAAAAGCGGACCGGAGAGTCATTTGACCCACTATTATGATTTTTTTATAAAAGAAAGGTTTATTTGAAAAATAAAGTTTATTTTATTTAGAGTTTATTTATGTTGTAATTATGATTTAAATTAGCTTGTTTACTTTGGGGGAGGTAAATTCTTAATGATTTTTTTTTATTTTCAGTGTTTAATTTTTAAAAGGGTAATGTTTTATTTAGATTAATAAAATTTTTAACTGAAAAATGTTGTGCCAGCATTCGCGGTTATACATCTAGTTGAAATCAATTTTTTTAGTTAGCAGTTTTTTTTTATTTTTTTATATTAAGGTGAAATTTTATATATTTTATTTACTTTTATTCTGTTAAATTTTTATATAAACCAGGATTAGATACCCTGTTATTTTAATATAACTAAAAATTTTTCTGGGGAGTAAATTATTTTTTAAATTCAATGGATCTGGCGGTTTTTAAATCTTTTTAGAGGAACCTGTATTTTAAGTGATAGTCCACGTTTAGTCTTACCTTGTTTTTCTTGTATATCTCTGTTGTTGAATGTAATACAAATTTATTTTCTTTTTTATTATTTAATTTATATCAGGTCAAGGTGCAGTTATAATAAGGTTTATATGGGTTACAATAATTTTTGTTTGTGGATATTTAAATTTATAATTTTTTTTTGAAATTGGATTTAAAAGTAATTTTTTTTATTTAATTTTTTGAATATAGCACTTAATTATGTACATATCGCCCGTCATTCTCAAAAATTGAGACAAGTCGTAACAAAGTAGATGTACCGGAAGGTGTATCTAGAATCAGATAATTTTTTTTCATTTACATTGAAAGTTTGTTGGTAGCTTCAACTTTTCTGAGAGCAACTTTTTTTTTTTTTTTTTTTTTTTTTTTTATATAAAGTTTTTTATTGGTTAATTATTTTTTTTTATAAATTTTTTTTTTAAGCAAACTGTACAGGTATAATATTTTTTGAATATAAGAATAATTTTTTTTTGTACCTTTTGTATCAGGGTAATTTAAATTTTTAGATTTATTTTTTTTTCCCGAATTTTTAATATTTACATTTTTATGTTTGTTGTTGTTGTAAAATTATTTTTAATAAATTTGTAGTTTTGAAATGAAATTCGTTTAATTTTATATCTGGTTATTCAAGAATTTAATTTAATTAAGGATTTCTTTTAAATTTGTTATTTTTTTTTTTGATTTCTAATATTATAGGGGATAAGCTTTGTAATTTTTTATAATTTTTTAAAAAAAATTTTATGTGGTCCTAAAGTCTGTCATCATTTTAAGTTCGTTAATGATTATTTTTTATTTAATTTTTTATTTAATTTTTTATTGAATTTTAATATTTAACTTTTATTTTTTTAATACTGATTTAATTAGTAAAATTTAAATTTTTTTTTATGAATTAGGCAAATTTATTTTCCGCCTGTTTAACAAAAACATGTCTTTAAGTTATTTTTTTAAAGTCTGGCCTGCTCAGTGATTTATTTTAAATAGCCGCGGTATTTTAACTGTGCTAAGGTAGCATAATAATTAGTCTTTTAATTGAGGTCTAGAATGAATGGTTAAACGAGAAATTAACTTTATTAATTTTATTTATTTTGAATTTTATTTTTTAGTTAAAAATCTAAAATTTTAAAGAGGGACGATAAGACCCTATAGATCTTAATATTTATATTTATTTTTTTTTTTTTGTTGTGTTTTTTTGTATAGTTATATATATATTTTGTTGGGGTGACAACTAAAATTTTAAACTTTAGTTTATTTTTACATTTTTTTATGGGTTTTTGATCTTTATTTTTTGATTTTAAGATGAAGATACCTTAGGGATAACAGCGTTATAAAATTGGAGAGTTCTTATTGATAATTTTGTTTGCGACCTCGATGTTGGATTAAAATTTTACTGTGGGGTAGTTTTTACAGTTTTAGGTCTGTTCGACCTTTAAAATTTTACATGATCTGAGTTCAAACCGGCGTGAGCCAGGTTGGTTTCTATCTTCTTTTTTTTTTTTTTGTCTAGTACGAAAGGATTGTCAAAAAGTAAAATTTATTACTAATTTGGCAGAAAAACTGCTTTAAATTTAGAATTTAATTATGTAATTATTACAATTAGTAAATGTTTTTTTTTAGAGTTCTTTTTTTAGTTTTATTTGTTCTTTTAGGTGTAGCATTTTTTACATTATTTGAGCGTAAAATTTTAGGTTATGTTCAGTTTCGTAAAGGTCCAAATAAATTAGGTTATTTAGGTTTATTTCAGCCTTTTTCGGATGCTTTGAGGCTTTTTAGAAAGGAATATTATTTTCTCGTTTTTGGTAATTATTTAATTTACTATTTTGTTCCTATAGTTGGTTTAGTAGTTTCTTTAAGTTTTTGGTTTCTTTATCCTTTTTTTTTTAATTTTATTTCATTTGTTTTGGGTTTGTTATTTTTTTTATGTTGCTCTGGATTTAGTGTTTATTTTATTATGATCGGAGGATGATCTTCAAATTCTGTTTATTCTATGTTAGGTTGTTTACGTTCTGTATCTCAAAGAATTTCTTATGAAATTTGTTTTTTTTTAATTATTATATGTATAATTGTGTATGTTGAAAGATTTAATTTAATTGATTTTTTTTTTTTTCAATTATATGTTTGATTTTTTTTTTTGTGTTTACCTTTGGTTTTTATTTTTTTTTCTTGTATTTTGGCTGAAACTAACCGTTCACCTTTTGATTTTTCTGAAGGTGAATCTGAATTGGTTTCTGGGTTTAACGTTGAATATAGATCTTTTAGATTTTCTTTATTTTTTTTGTCTGAGTATGGTAGAATATTTTTTATGAGATTTTTTTTAGTTATTTTATTTTTTGGTGGGGATTGCTTGAACTTTTTTTTTTTTTTGAAGGTTTTATTTTTTGTTTATTTATTTATTTGGATTCGTGGAACTTTCCCTCGTTATCGTTATGACAAGTTGATAGGTTTGTGTTGAAAGTTATATTTACCAGTTGTTTTAAATTATTTTTTTTTTTTTATATTTTTGAGGATTTTTATATATTTCATTTTTTTTAGTATTTAAGTTAAAAGAATTTTTTATTTTCTTTTTTATATTTTCAAGATATAATGCAAATTATTGCTTTTTAACTTAGATTTTATCTCATTTTTTAGATATTAATGGTATCAATAAAAATATTGAAAAGTAGATTATTGTAATAATTTGACCTGTAATAATATATGGCTCTTCAACTGGTCGTGCACCAATTCATGTTAATAAAATAAATGTGTTTGTAAATGTCCATAGAATAATTTTGTTAATTGGATAAAGTTTATTTCTTTGAAATTTATTATTTATTGTAAATGGTATTGTTATTAATATTAAAATTGATATTATTAGTGCAATTACACCTCCTAGTTTTCTTGGAATAGAACGTAAAATAGCATATGCAAACAGGAAATATCATTCTGGTTGAATATGAATTGGTGTCACTATGGGGTTAGCTGGTGTAAAATTTTCAGGGTCTGTAGTAATAAATGGATTTATGTTAATAATGGTTAATATAATTGATATTGTAATGATTAAACCTAAAATATCTTTAATTGTAAAGAATGGATGAAATGGAATTTTATCAATATTATTTTTTGTACCTATTGGGTTAGATGAACCTGTTTCGTGTAAAAAAATCAAATGTATTATAATTATTATTGTTACTACAAATGGTAAAATAAAGTGAAATGTGTAGAATCGGTTAAGTGTGGGCTTATCAACGGCAAATCCTCCTCATATTCATTGGACAATTATTTCTCCTATATAGGGGACAGCTGAAATTAAGTTGGTGATTACGGTTGCTCCTCAAAATGATATTTGTCCTCATGGTAAAACATAACCTAAAAATGCTGTTGCTATTAATATTATAATTATTATTGAACCTGTTAGTCAGGTTTTTTTTAATTTATATGATCCGTAATATAGTCCTCGTCCTGTATGCAAATATATTATGATAAATAATATTGATGCTCCATTGGCGTGAATATTTCGTAAATTTCAACCATAGTTTACATTTCGTGTAATTTGAATAATTCTTTTAAATGCTATTTCCATATTAGGTGAATAATGTATAGTTAAAAAAATACCTGTTGTGATTTGAATTATTATACACATACCTAGGATTGAACCAAAATTTCATCATGTTGAAATATTTGAAGGTGACGGTAAGTCAATTAAGAAATTGTTAATTACTAGTATTTTGCGTTTAGATTTAAATTTTATCATAATTTATTTTTTTTTTAATGGTCCTTCAAATGTATTGGCTACATTGGTTACTGAAATTATTGTTAATAATAAAATTAATATAATTGCGATTGTTAGGGCTATTTTATTTTTATTAAAAAATTTTGATGTTGATTTAATTTCTTCTATTTCTATAAAAATTATTTTTATTTCATTTTTTTTTTCTAATGTTCTTATATCAAATTCTGGTAAAATAATGATTATAGCTATTAAGATTAATATTTTTTTATTTATTTTGGTAGAAAATTTTTCGTTTGATGCAATTCTTGCTATGTATATAAATATAATTATTATTCCTCCGATGATTGTAATAAATAAAATATATGAAAATCAGGATCTATTATTTATTTTTGATATTTTAATAGATATTAAGGTTGTTTGTATAATTAATATTCTTCCTAATGATAACGGGTGTTTTAGAATTGGTGAAATTATTATATTAATAATTATTAATTTTGTAATTCAGCAAGTATTTTAATATAAAATTTTAGTTTTGGAGACTAAAGATAAAAATTTTCTTGCTGAGTTCTTAAAATTGAATTAATTTTGGTTTACAAAACCAATGTTTTTTTTAAACTATAAAAACTTATGTTACTTGGTTTAATAATTTATATTTCAGGTTTGATTGGTTTAATTTTTGTACGTAAACATTTCTTATTATCTTTACTTATATTAGAATATTTATTGATTTCTTTTTTTTTTTTTATATTTTTTTTTTTTGGATTTTTTGGTAATGATTATTATTTTGTATTTGTTTTTTTGGTTTTAGGTGTATGTGAAGGGGTCTTAGGACTTTCTATAATTGTTTATTTGTCTCGTAGGGATAGATTAGATTATTCAAGAATTTTAGGTTTATGTTAAAGTTTATTTTATATATTTTTTTTTTGACTCCTATTTGTTTTTTGAATAATTGATTTGTTTTAATTTATTGTTTTTTTTTTTTTTTTTTTTTTTTTTTTTTTTTTTTTTTTTTTTTTTTTTTTTTTTTTTTTTTTTTTTTTTTTTTTTTTTTATTTTTATTTTTTTTTTTTTTTTTTTTTTTTTTTTTTTGTTTTTTTTTTTTTTTTTTTTTTTTTTTTTTGGTTCGATATGAGAGTGGTTCTTTTTTTTTTTTATTACTTTCTAATTTTTTATTTTTTATATTGTTTATATTATTTTTAGTAATAGATTTTTTTTTATTTTATTTTTTTTTTGAGGGGAGCTTGATTCCTATAATTTTTATTATTTTTGGGTGGGGGTATCAACCTGAACGTTTGAGGGCTGGTTTTTTTTTAATTCTTTATACTTTATTTTTTTCTTTTCCTTTTTTATTGGTTATCTTTTTTGTAAATGATTTTTTTGGTTCATTTTTTTTTTTTTTTAATCTGAAGTTACATAGAGATTTATTGATGTTTTTTATTGTTATGTCTTTTATAGTTAAGTTTCCTTTATTTGGTTTACATATTTGATTACCGAGGGCCCATGTAGAAGCTCCTGTTAGTGGGTCAATGGTTTTAGCTGGAGTATTATTAAAATTGGGAGGGTATGGATTTTTTCGTATACTTGATATTGTTTATTTTTTTATTTATTATTATGGTTTCTTTTTTATTAGATTGAGAATAGTAGGTTCTTTTTATGTTGGTATGTTTTGTATAATTCAAAGAGATTTAAAAATATTAATTGCTTATTCTTCTGTTTGTCATATAGGTATAGTAATTAGAGGTTTATTTAGAATAACAAACTTAGGAATTTTAGGTTCATTGTTATTTATAATAGGACACGGATTTGTTTCTTCTGGTTTGTTTTATTTGGTTGGATTGGTTTATGATCGGCTTGGCAGTCGTAGATTTTATGTTTTGAAGGGTTTAATTTATTTTATACCATCTTTGTCTTTTTTTTGATTTATATTTTGTATTATGAATATATCTTGTCCTCCTAGAATTAATTTGTTTTCTGAAATTTTTTTAGTTTTTGGCCTATTGTCTTGAAGAGAATTTGTTTCTTTTTTTTTTTTTTTTTTTTTTTTTTTTTTTTTTGTGTTAGAATATTTTGTTTTAATTTTACATTTTGTTCCTGTATTTTATTTGGTTTTTGATTTTTTTTATTTTTTTTTAACTTGTAGTTTAAAAAAAATTTTGGTTTGTGGAACCAAAGATCTTACTGAAGACAAGTTGTGATTTTTTGTGTCAATATTTTTTTTTTTTTTTTTTTTTTTTTTTTTTTTTTTTTTTTTTTTTTTTTTTTTTTTTTTTTTTTTTTTTTTTTTTTTTTTTTTTTTTTTGGAGTAAATAGTTTTTCTGTAACTTTTATTTTTCTATTTGATTGACTTTCTTTGGTTTTTATATCCTTTGTTTTTCTTATTTCTGGTTCTGTTCTTTTATATAGATTAGGTTATATGAGGGGTGATTTAAATGTTGTTCGTTTCTTTTATTTTGTTTTTTTTTTTGTTTTAAGAATAATTTTTTTTATTATAATGCCTGATTTAATTAGTTTAATTTTAGGTTGGGATGGGTTAGGTATTGTTTCTTATTGTCTTATTATTTATTATGGTAATATAAATTCTTTAAGGTCTGGACTTGTAACTTTATTGATTAATCGTTTGGGAGATGTATTTTTGATTTTGTCTATGGGTTGGTTTTTAAATTTTGGTTCTTGACATTTTATTTTTTATATAAATTTTTTTGATTATGATTTTTTTTTACTTGTTTATTTGATTTTATTTGCTTCTTTTACTAAGAGTGCTCAGTTTCCTTTTTGTTATTGACTTCCTATGGCTATGGCGGCTCCTACACCAGTCTCTGCTCTTGTTCATTCTTCTACTTTGGTGACTTCAGGTGTTTATTTAATTATTCGTTTTAATTATTATGTTTTTTCTTTTGATACTTTTTTTTTAATATTTATTTCTTTGATTACTATATTTGTTTCTGGGCTTAGAGCTTGTGTTGAAAATGATTTAAGGAAAATTATTGCTTTTTCTACTCTAAGACAGTTGGGGTTTATATTTTTTATTCTTTCTTTTGGTTCTTTAGTGGTTTGTTTCATGCATTTATTAATTCATGCTATATTTAAATCCTTACTTTTTTTGTGTTCAGGTATTTTTATTCATTGTTTTTTGGGTAATCAAGATATTCGGTTTATAGGTGGTTTAGTAAATCAGTGTCCTTATATTTCTACTTGTTTTTTTATCTCTTTTTTGTGTTTATGTGGGTTTCCCTTTTTTTCTGGCTTTTATTCAAGGGATTTTATTTTGGAAATGGTTATTTTAAGAGAATTAGGATTTTTTTATTTTTTTTTTTTTTGTCTGTCTGTTGGTTTAACTTTTTTTTATTCTTTTCGTTTGTTTTATTATCTTTTTTTTTCTGATTCTTTTTTTTTTCCTTTAATTTCTTTTAATTATTGTTTTTTTATGAATTTTTCTTTGTTTTTTTTGTATATTTTTTCTATTTTAGGTGGTTCATTTATTTTTTGAATTTTTGGTGAGTTTATTTTAATTATAGATTTTTTTTTTTTTAAGATTTTGCCTTTATTTATTATGTTTTTTTTCTTTTTTTTTTTTTTTAATTTTTTATTTGATTTATTAATTTTTTTTAATTTTTTTTTTTTTTTTTTTTTTAATTCTATATGGTTTTTGAATTATTATTCTACATCTTTTTTTTTATCTCGTTTTTTTAAGTTTAGATCTTTTTCTTTCAATTTAATTGAATTAGGGTGGTTTGAGTTTTATGTTTCTGATTTTTTTATTTATTTTTTAAATTGGTTTTCCAAATTTCTTGATAGTTTGGTTTTTAATAGTATATATCTTTATATATATTCTTTTTTTTTTTTTTTTTTTTTTTTTTTTTTTTTTTTTTTTTTTTTTTTTTTTTTTATTTAGAAGCCTTTTTTTAAAGTCTAACATTGAAATTGTTATTATAATTTTTTATTTCTAAATATTTAAGAAAGTTAATTTATTTTTATATTGAAAATATAATGTTTTTTTAAACTACATAAATTTAATTTAATCAGAAATCAGAATCAGAATAAATTAAGAATAAAGTAATTTAATACTTTTAAGAAGTTAGCGGCTTCTTTTTTTATATTCTTTTAACTGGGATTTATTAATCCATTATTTTCATTAACAATGAAATTGCTTTTTAGCTTCAATTAATTTAAATTAATAGTTTTATATTTATTTAAAATATTAAATAGAATATGGAGATTTTCTCTAAATTTAAGTCGAAATTAAATGTATTTTACCTCATATTCTAAGAGAAATTGATTTTTCAATATTTTTTTCTTGCAGGGAAACTGTTTTGTATTTAACTATTCTCCTAAATTATTTTGTTCATTCTAGTATATTTCTTTTTCATTCATGTATTAGTCCTATTATTAAAATTGTAATTGTTATTGAACTTGTTGTAATTCATTCTATTATATTTGTTATTTTGGTAGATGTTATTGGTAAAATAACTGAAATTTCAATGTCAAAGATTAAAAATATGGTTGCTATTAAGAAGAATTGAATTGAAAATGGCTTTCGTGTTGATGACATAGGTGAAAATCCACATTCAAATGGTGAGTTTTTTTCTCGTCTTATTTTCGTTTTTTTTGAAATTGCTATAGTCAGTAGTAGAAAAATATTAATAATTGTTACTATTATTAGTGTTGATACAATGATTTTGATTACCTTTTTAAATTTTAACCTTTTGATTGGAAATCAATTATACTGTTTATACTAAAAAGGTTATTTACTTCATCAGTAAATTATTAGGTAAAGAACTAATCAAACAACGTCTACGAAATGTCAATATCATGAAGCTAATTCAAATCCTAAGTGGTGATTTTTTGAAAAGTGTAGATTTTTTATTCGGTTTACACATACTATTAAGAAGATTGTTCCTACAATTACATGTAATCCATGAAACCCTGTTGATAAGAAGAATGTTGCTCCGTAAATTGAATCTGCTATAGTAAATCTTGCTTGTTCATATTCTCATTTTTGTAAAATTGTGAAATAGATACCTAGAATAATTGTAATTATTAGAGAATTAAATGATTTTTTCAATTTATTTCTTATAATTCTTTGATGTGATCATGTCACTCTAACTCCTGATGATAATAAAATAATTGTGTTAAGTAATGGTACTTCTATTGGATTAAATGGTTTAATTGATTTAGGAGGTCAATTTAATCCTAATTCAATTGAGGGTGAAATTCTTGAATGGAAAAATCTTCAGAAAAATGAAAAAAAAAATATTACTTCTGATGTAATGAATAAAATTATTCCAATTTTAATTCTTTTAGTTACTATTTTAGTATGGTAACCTTGAAAAGTTGATTCTCGTACTACATCTCGTCATCAAATTGTTGATGATAATGTTAATATTATTGTTCTTAATAATATTATTCTTAATTCTTTTTTTGTTGTTCATATTACTACACCTAAAAGTGTTGATATTAAGTTAATTGATGTAATAATTGGCCATGGTCTTTTTGTTACTAAATGGAATGGGTGATTTTTTTTCATAAGGAATTTCTCTAGAATATAGGGTAATTAATGTAGCAAAAACATATGCTTGAATTATAGAAATTGCTGTTTCGAATGATATTAATATTATTTTTGCTGGCAGTGTTAATATAATTAATCTTTCATTTATATTTCCTAGAAGTGTTATTAAAAGGTGACCAGCAATTATATTTGCTGTAAGTCGCACTGATAGGGAAATAGGTCGAATTAAATTTCCTGTTGTTTCGATTATAATTATTATTGGTATAATTAATTTAGGTGTACCTGATGGTAAAAGATGTAAAAATATTTTATTTATAAATTTTGTTCACCCGTAAATTATAAATGTTATTCATAATGGAAGGGCTAATGAAGTTGATACACTTATATGTCTTGTTGGTGTAAATGTGTAAGGTAATAATCCTATCAAATTATTTATTATAATTGTTAAGAATAAACTTATGGATAATAAAATTATTTCTTTGTGATTTGTATTATTTTTTATTTCTTTGTTTATTGAATTTAAGATATTTTTTTTTAACATTATTCATCGTGATTTTTTTATTCAAAAATTTATTGGTAATATTATTGTTGGTAAAATTAGTATTATTCAGTTTATTTGTATGTTTAATGAATTTGGATCAAATGAAGAAAATAATCTAGTTATCATTTTCAGTTTTTTTTTTTTTTTTTAAAATTTTTATTTTTTTTAATTTTATAAATTTTATTTGAATCAAAGAAGTTTAATGAATTTATTTGAATTATTACAATTGTAGTAGTTGCTAGGATTATAACTCAGTTTATTGGGGATATTTGTGGTATTAAGAGGTCAATTTTTTTTTTGTAATTTTTATTTGACAAATAAATGTTTTTTTTAAAACTAACCTCTTTTTCATTAAGAGTATTTTTTACTATATTTTGGTTTAAGAGACCATTACTTTAATTTCAGTCACTTAATGTTTTAATTTTTTTCTATTCATTTGATAAAGTTTTTTATATTAATTCTTTCAAGTGTGATTGGTATAAATCTATGATTTGTTCCACAGATTTCTGAACATTGACCTATAAAAATCCCTGGTTTTTTAATTGAAAATGAAATTTGATTTAATCGTCCTGGCACTGCATCTATTTTTATACCGATTGATGGAATTGTTCATGAGTGGATTACATCTGATGAAGAAATAATCATTCGTGTTTGTGTATTATATGGGATAGCAATTCGGTTGTCTACTTCTATTAATCGGATTTTATTTTTTTTTTTTGTTATGTAGGATTCTAGTTCTAATTTTTTTTTATCTGAATATTGGTAGGTTCAAAATCATTGATGACCTATTGTTTTAATAGTAATTGATGGATTATTAATTTCTTCTATCAAATAGAGAATTTTAAGGGAAGGTAATGCAATTACAATTAAAATTATTGCGGGGGTAATTGTTCAAATTGTTTCAATTATTTGATTTTCTATTAGTTTTCGATTTGAAAATTTATTTTTTAAGTTTAGGTATAATATAATTATTACTATGGTTGTAATTAATGAAATAATTATTATGGTGAAGTCGTGAAATATAATTAGTTGTTCTATGATTGGTCTTGTTCCATTTATTATATTTAGTTTTATTCATGTAGGTATTTCTAAGAAAATTTTTTTTTATAAATGAATTTTAAGCTCATGGCACTTTTCTGTGCTCTTAGATTATTTAGTTGAAATTGGTAATTCATTATAAGAATGTTCTGGTGGAGGTGTATTAGATAATCACTCTATAGAGGATGATATGTTTTTTTTAAATATTAATTTTCGTTTAAATATTGTTGTTTCTCATATAATGAATATAAATATTATAATTCTTAGAGTTGAAATAATTGATCCTAGTGATGATACGTAATTTCATAATATAAATGTATCAGGATAATCTGAGTATCGTCGTGGTATTCCAGATAACCCTAAGAAGTGTTGAGGAAAAAATGTTAAATTTACTCCAATAAATATAATTGAAAATTGTTGTTTTAGTATTTTTTTATTTAAAACTATACCTGTAAATAAAGGAAATCATTGAATTATACTTGCTATGATTGTAAAAACTGCTCCTATAGATAATACGTAATGGAAATGAGCTACTACATAGTATGTGTCATGAATAATTATATCAATTGATGAGTTGGCTAGGATTACTCCTGTTAACCCTCCAATGGTAAATAGGAAAACAAATCCTATAGATCAAATTATTTGGGGTGATATTTTATTTGTTGATCCTTGTATAGTTGCTATTCATCTAAAAATTTTAATACCTGTAGGAACAGCAATAATCATGGTAGCTGAAGTAAAATAGGCTCGTGTATCAACATCTATTCCTACTGTAAATATATGGTGTGCTCAAACGATAAACCCAAGTAATCCGATTGAAATTATTGCATAAATTATTCCTAAATGTCCAAATGCTATTAATTTTCCTCTTTCGTGTATAATGATGTGTGAAATTAATCCAAATCCTGGAAGAATTAAAATATAAACTTCTGGATGCCCAAAGAATCAAAATAGGTGTTGGTAAAGGATGGGGTCACCTCCACCTGCTGGATCAAAAAATGTAGTGTTGAAGTTTCGGTCTATAATTAGTATAGTAATAGCTCCGGCTAATACTGGTAGGGAAAGTAAAAGTAGAATTGCTGTAATTAAAACTGATCAGCAGAATAAAGGTATTTTTTCTATATTTATTTCTTTTGTTCGTATGTTTATAATAGTGGAGATAAAATTGATTGCTCCTATAATTGATCTGATTCCTGCAATGTGTAGGGAAAAAATTGTTAAATCTACTGATGGGCCGTGGTGTGCATTAAAGCTTGACAGTGGGGGGTACACTGTTCATCCTGTTCCGGATCCTGATCCTGCAGTAGATCTTGAAATTAAGAGTGATATAGATATTGGTAATAATCAGAATCTCATGTTATTTATTCGTGGAAATGCTATGTCGGGGGCTCCAATTATTATTGGTACAAGTCAATTTCCGAATCCTCCAATTATAATTGGTATAACTATGAAAAAGATTATTACAAATGCATGGGATGTAACAATTGTGTTATAAATTTGGTCATTTTTGATTATTGAACCTGGTTGGGATAGTTCTATTCGAATAATTATACTTATTATTATTCCTACAATTCCTGATCAGATACCTAAAATAAAATAAAGTGTGCCAATGTCTTTATGATTTGTTGAAAATAATCATTTTTTCATTGTTAATTTATTTTTATCCTGTATTCAATTATGATTTTTGATTGCAAGTCTTAAGGTGCATTAAAGCTGGGGTATAAAAGGATGCCTGATATTAGGTAGTAAATTGTAAATTTACTTAGGATTTTTTAAATATCCTTTTATTTTGCCTTTCAAGGCTTATAATTTTATAAATTTAACTTTGAAGGTTAATAGTTTTTTTTAACTTAAATCCTTAAAGGCATTTAAGTGTCATCATTATTGGAATTCCTAAAAGGTTAATAATTGTTTCATAGTTTTTTGATTTTTTTTCTTTTTTTGTTTTTTTTATTATTGTTAAGTTTGTTATTATTGGATTTGTTATTTTAATATAGATAAACGTAGCTAAAATTGAGGATAAAATTATTATTATTGGTAAAATAGTTGAAAATTTAATTAGGTTTTGTAAAATTATTCATTTTGGTAGGAATCCTAATAAAGGTGGTATTCCTCTTATTGATAATATTGTAATTGATAGTCTTAATTTTTTTATATATCTCATGGTTGTTACTTGATTTATATACAAAATATTATTTTTATTTATTTTTCTTATTATTATTATTGTTAGAGTTGAATATGTTAAGAAAAACATTAAGAATATTTGTTTTGACAGATATAAAGATCTAATTAGTCAGGTTGAATTTGAAATAGATGAATAGGCTATGATTTTTTTTATTGAGAGTTGTTTTAAGGCTGAAATGGGTCCTATAAATGATGAAATAGCCATTGGAATCAATATTGTTTTGATGTTTATTATTTGAGTTATAATAATTGTTGGAGGGATCTTTTGAATAGTTGATAAAATTAAACAGTTTTCTCATGTTATTTTATTTATTAAAGGTGGAAACCATAAGTGGAATGGTATTATTCCCATTTTTATTAATATTCTTGTTATTAAAATAATTCTTGAGGTGGGGGATTCCTCAGTAATTGAATTTAATATAATTGATATTAATATAAGGGATGACGATGTTCTTTGGATAATAAAGTATTTTATTGGTTGATCAGTTGATTTTTTTCTTTTAGTTAAAATTGGTATAATTGAAATTATATTAATTTCTAATGCAATTCATGTTATTAATATGTTATTTGATGATATTGTTATAATTGTGGATAATATTATAATTAATATAAATAAATTTTTTGAAGCGTTAATTTTAATTAAAAAGAGAAAAATTTTCATATAAGGGGTATGAACCCATAAGCTTTAAATTAGCTTATCTTTTTATAATTTAATGTAGGATGCATATAGGATTTTGATTCCTTTAGTTTCAGTTTGATTCTGATAATTATAATGAGAGTGATTTATACACCTAAATTATTACATCAAAATAATCCTTTTTTCAGGCATCTCATT